GAGGCCGGGGAAATTCGAATAGAACAATTGAGTGGGGGATAGGGCGACATAGCCGCCGGGATAGGGGTTCAATGATGGAGGGCCATTTAAAGGAAGGAATAGCCGTCATGCCCAACCCGGCGAATAGTTTGTAGTTGTCTTTGCCGGGGAAACGGAACTAATACCGGAATTGGACGACTACTCACTAGTTGGTATGGTTGGCCGGAGGAGGGGAGAGAAGAACCCCAGACGAACTTTCCTTCCCACTTACTCCGAAAGAGATACGTAATGGGTTGAGGTCCAGTGCATCAATCATAGTAGTTTAAGTCCAGAAGTAGCCTGGAAATCGCTCACACTATATACATGACAGCCCCAAAGCACTCTTGGTATCAAGTCATGCCCCGCGTACTCTCTATAATGCCCATCTACCACCCCGGAAAGATCATCTTAGCAAACGTGATGTCGAGACATCAATCACAAGTAAGCGTTATGCCAGCCGGCCGTACGGACCACATCATGAGAAAAGAGCACATCCCGGAGTGAAAATCACCCCTGGACGAGACATGAGAGAATGCGGGAGAATCAATAGATGAATTCGCTAGGGGGAGACCAACCCTTGCATACCATGGAGACCATGCTTTTGCACGCATACGAGGGATAAAAGTGACCAGTCCAGAGCGTCAGATCGAATGGCTGGTGGAAGTGCGCGTACCCCATGTATCGTTAGTAGTCAGTCTTTTGCCTCTAATAATCTTTCGCTATATGGAACTACTAAAAGCTAAGAGGGCACCGAAGTAGTATAGGGGAGCAGGAGAGGAAGAAGTCAAGGTACCACCAGAAGAAAGCCAGCAAAGCCAGAAAGAGCCAAGCTAGCCCACAGCACTCCTACTACCAAAGCCAGCCATCAGTAACATGCCTTCCCGTCTCAGCTTATCCACCACTACCTTCATCACCAGCACCAGCAGCAGAGATGGTAGCATCATAGGTTCCAGCCGCTCGGTATGGTATGTAGAGCTTGCCTGGATTTTTCTTTTGATTTGGATGGTTATGCTCATACCTGCTAATTGAATGCTCGGGAAAGGCACGTCTTCCCCTCTACTCACTCGACTATGCGCTTTTCATGAGGAGTGGGCCCGTCCCACCTCTGCTTCTCCAAAGTCATAGCCGGGCGCTGCGTTCGATTCCTACACTGTTGGGCTCAGGTTCCTTCCTCTTCTAAGCCAGCATACCTTTTTCCGTTTTCTCAGGGTGACTTATACCCCTGTCCTTCTCTATTCTGGTGGATCTGATTCAGCGTGGTACATCCGGGGGGGACGAGCCCCCATCTTCCTTATAAGACTTTCCGGTCCTCCCTCTAGCACTTTTCTTTCTTTATTCAATTACACAGCAAGCTTCAAGGTGTTTTAAGACCTCGTGCACCTTAACTCTAGCTTCGCATTGCCATATACCTCCTCCTTCGGGTTAGGAAGGACATCTTTCTTTGCAAGAGCTCCGCTAGTATACTAATAGGCTCGTGCACAGATTTACGTTTATTTACTGACAGGAAAAGTTGGCTTACGTTCCCCTCTCCCGGGAACGCTTCTATCCTGCCACCGTTCTGTACCATGGTGACGAAGTTGGGCAACTCTACCTTTCAGTTTTCCTCGAAGGTCGTCTAATGCCGCTGCTAATAAGCGGTTAGGGTCCCTACCGAATGGCCTTGTTGTACCTCACTCTCGTTCTCGTCTTCACGTGCTATTAGCCTGTGCCCTTCTTTCTACTGGGTCTTCGCCTCTTTCATTATTGCCATTGATTTGATTGAGATTCACTCATGAACTCTGGGAAAGAGCTATCTATTCCAGCGAGCCTTGCAAGCCCGTAAAGAGTTAGTTATTATAGTTATTAGACGATGGGGGACCGCCCAATCGGCGGGAAGCTTTATTGGCCGACCCCCTATCGTTTCCCCTGGCTAGAAGCTTTGCCCCTTGCTTGTAAGGAAGGTAGGCTCCAAAAGGATCGAACCCGAATCTACGGGGACTTACACGCTTAGTGAAAACCAAAAGAATAAGGTAAGCTTTCAACGAAAGCAAGACTACCTTTACTTTTTTTAACTGGTTGTCAGAGATTCTTACCAGCAAGCATCTACCCTTTCTTTTTTTTTTTCCTCGTTTGAGTTTGGTTGTTTTGGAGTGCTACTTTCTTTGTTCAGTTGGGCGAAATCGATGCTCTTCCTTTTGGCGAGTAGATTCACTGTCTCTCCGGCGCAACCTTCCAGCCTGAAACTTCCTTATACATGATGGGACCTTTCTTTTCAGTCATTTGACTTGCAGTCCAATTCCCTGGACTTGAATCAATGACTTAAGGCCTATTCTGGAAGGTATTATAGGGAGTAGCCCGGGCATTCCGTACATCGCTGCCGTCCTTCGTGACTGCAGGAAGTCGATGGTTGGATACACCAAGACCGGGGCCCCCAAAGCTAATGGTCTCCAACTCCGTCCTAGGGCCTCCTTCTAGTCCGACTTCCTAGGTGGTAGCATGTCAG